TTAGGGCAAAAGAAAAGGAAGATCGTCTTGACTCTCTTAACTATGGTAAAATAGTTAGAATGTAAACGAAACACATGCTTCACTCTCGCTTTCAGTATTTTGACAAGAGGGGATCCGCCGAGTTGATTGAGTTGTCCTCTCAAAAGAAGAGACTGGCTAGAGATCTCTTTATAAAAATCTTTGGAACAAATGGTTGCCCTTGAAAATGGGTGTTTTTTTGTGGAAACTAAGACTAATTAAGAATGCCATTGCTGTTGATAGCAGTTTTCCCAGGTTTGGAATGAATTTTGCCTCCAAATGTGTTTGCTGTTCCTCTCCTTGCATAGAAAGAGTGGATCACCTCTCTCAAAGTGATATTGCTAGGATAATAGGGTCTCATTTCTCTCCCAGTCTCAATGTGGATTTCTTTTATAAAGCTCCTCTCTTCACCATCTTTTGGCTTCCTGGTTTAATGGTGCCAAATCAAAATCACAGTGTGGCTTTCTTAGGATCATGCTAGTGAGTTGTGCTTGCTGGGAAAGGACATTTTTCTTTATCGAAATTCTCTCATGTCTTTAGGGGGGACAACAAAGCTGCAGATTGTTTGGCTGCTTATGGTCATACTCATTCAGACTCCATTTTATTTAATAGCTTAGGGTCTCTTCCTTTTGATTCTAAAAAGCCTGTTCATAGCCAAGGCATGTTCTTTTTTAGAGCTCCCTAGCTTGTTTTGATGTTCAGGGGTAAGGCCTTTATGTCCCCCCCCTTGTCTTTTCTTTTTTTGCAATAAATAGCGAAAGCGAGACGATAGTTCTCTGTCGGGTGAGAGAAGAGATAGAGCACGGTATTCTCACGGGCCGAAGTGCAAAGCCCGGTAGCCTATCCGTAGTTCGGAAGGAAGCCCCCTATGGTCCAAATAAAGTTGCTACTTTCCCTCTGCGCTTATAAGTAGATAAGGTCAGACTTTGCTTGCTCTGAGACATCTTGAAAAGGGAAATCCAATATAAAAATGGAAATGTTTGAAATTGCTCCTTGACCCAAGAAAGGAACAAACGGGATTCGTAGCAATCTTTTGTGAAGCTGTGATCATTGGCCGTCTAAAAAAAGAAGTAAGAAGAAGCTAGCAGTCAGGGGCGATCCGGACCTGGACTAATTGCCATTCATTTTAAGGCAAGTAGTTGAGTTAGTAGCCAAACAAAATATAAATAAGGTAGGTAGGGGGAAAGTCTAAAATTCCTAGTCATACTTTTCTGAAGGAAGTAAACAACCTTTCACCTGTCTCATTCTCTTTTGCTTTGGGACTTAGCCTACTTGCCCCGCTTCCTTCACTCGACTAAGCAACGAATTCTTATCCCAAACCTGTCCCGGGGATAGGCCCGATGCGGTATCAGAATAGAATAGGGGCATCGAGACCGAGGTAGCAGAGCAGCCAATTGAGAAGGTGAATCAAACCCAACGAAACAAGAGACGCTGCTGAAGAAGGAACAAAGGCAGTGGATGCCACTGAAGCCAATACAACACAGGATCCGCTGATGAAGCTAGAAAGGCATAGCTCTTTCTCTTAGTTAGTCCGGGAGGAATCCTTTTCTTTATTCACGACTTCTTACTTTAGGGTGTTGACCATTCATGACTAGAGACCCGCTAGATTTCATTATAATGGAGAAGGAGAAGGTTATGGGAAGTTCACGTGGGAAACGCCGAGGATAGCTCAATCAAGTCCCGTACCCATACCCATGAAGCTAATTGAGAGAGGGAGGCCTAATGGAATGAAAGAGTGAGATGATCGAAAGGGAAGGAGGGAGTATGAAGAAGAGTAAGTGCAAGTATGTTGATCAGTCCAATCCAATCGAAAAGCATATGAGACGACTGCATTGGCATCGAGTCTTCGAAGCTTTTTTCTTTCTGTCCTGGCTAAGAAGAATGCCGTTCAAGGGCAATGACGAAAAGGTACCTATCTGCTTAAGAGTCCCTATCCCACTTGGGTGAAAAAAGGAGATCGCTAGCTTAATCAAAGAGGGAGTGGAATGACCTTGAAAGCCGAAGCCTGGATCACCTGGCATTCCTCTAGTGAACCTGTCGCGGGGTAGGGAGGTCCCTATAGTTCATAACCTTCCCTTTAGATTAGACCCATGACCTAGACTGGCCATCTCCCACTCCAGTGCCTGGGAACGAACCAGTGGAATCCAATGGTTCGCATAGGCTACACATCCAATCGCTCCTAGCAACGGCAGGAGTCTTTCTTCTTGTGCCGGTTCTATACATTGTATTGTAGGCCCCGGCCCCCGGCTGTTACTAGCCACTGCCTTCCCAGTTTCCTCAAGCCACGATGTGACGGAGTGGTTTTCCACTAGACGGATACCAAGAACTGAAAGTTGAAGCTGGTGCTGCTGCTCGGCGAGCTTATGGATATGCGCAAGTTAGATCAACTAAAAGTAGGCTATTTTGCCTTGTTATATCTATATCTATGCTGACTACGCCTCAATTCTTGTTCCAACCGAGGATCTCTCCTTCTCTTTTGATTTTCTACGCTAGGTGGAAGCATAGGGCTGGAGTAGGATTCACCGGTCGAATCAGTTACACTTTCAACCTTGCCGGCGGAATCCGATACGGGAGCCCTTAATAGGTAGAGTAAGGAGTGAAACCAAAGTGGTTCCGACTACTCTTTCAAGCGAATAAGCCAGAGGCGAGAGATGCAGAAGCAATCCGTCAAGTTCCCAATTACTTTAACGCTATTTCACATTTCTTTCTCGCTAGCGCCTATAGCGAGTAGATAAGATCACGATTGTAGTTAGAAGTCGTAACGGAACATGAACAAATGCTTCGACTAGCGTTGTTGTGTATGCCCGGAGAGGGAAAGAATCCTTATGCATTTAGGTTGACCCTACTTGTTCTATTATGAACTATTTGGCTACCCACTACCAACCGCCAACAGACAAAGTCTTCATTTGCTGGGTTAGCAGATCGAATCTATACTCCAGCGTGAGCAGAACTCTCAGCCTTGCTATCTCTATTTGGAAGAGTAAGTCGGGAGAAAGAGAACCTTTCTCAGTTGTTCCCCCAATCTCTCAACCCATCCAGGTAACGGAATGTTATCATATCAGTTCCTGTCGCCAAAGGAAGTTAAGAATCAGTAGGCGAATCCCGAGGATGTTGACTTAGTCGTGACAGGCACGTTCGTTTATTTGGAATACCCGAAATGGCTGTCAACGAGACAAAGTCCAGAATCACGGCTAGCTTCCGGGGATGTTGTTCCAATCTCCTGTTTACCATTTTGAGGAAGCTATTGGGCAGGGCCAACCACCGGGTGTTCACCCACCGCTCGTGTTCCAGTTGATGAAAGGGCAGATCCTACAAACGAAGAAGTTCAGTCTGACGTTGACAACCCCACAGGAAGGTACGCTTCAGCAGCGGCTTTCAGCCATCTGAACTTCAACTCTCCGAAAGGTTTGGGAAGTGGCAACGGAATATGTTGGAATTGCTTCATCCCCCACGAGGGTAGGTTTTCTCTCTCAATTGTGCTATGGCGTTGTAGATTCCAGCGAACTCAGATATCGACCTAGTAGCCCTGTTTTGTGGTGTGGAAAGGTATATCCTATAACTCGAAGTTGGAAAGAAGGAAAAGAAAATAAAGTTTGATTGACCAAAGCGAACTCTTTCTTTTCCTCTATAACGCTACAAACGGGGAAGGTTTCCAAACGGGTTTACCCGCTACACCCCCGGAAAAGTAAAGCAAAGGCTTTCTTTCCTATCCAATGCGCATAAGAGAAATGAGCTTAGCACAACACGATATGGGATAGAAACCTAATCCTAAAAGGAGAAAACCCATCACTGAACAATCATAGGAATAGAAGAAATAGGTTCAGACCAAGTGACAGAACTCTCTATGAGTTGGGCTACATAAAAGATCCTATTCTAAAATGGATGTAGCTTAACTAAAGCCCAATGCAGGTTGAACTCTATGGAATCTAAGCCTCACTACCCTCTTAGAGCGTTACAAGGAATTTTTGGCCTAATGACAAGAGTTTCAAGTATGGGTTAAACCATAGGTGAAAGATAGCCTACACAAGCTAGGCCTAACACAAGGCCCCATATAGATTCAGCTTAGGGGTTTATGAGAGATTGATTGATGGACCTAAGCTAAACTTATATATAAGATTGAACCTAAACCAAAGCCTATAGACTTAATTAGGAGAGCAGAGGTTTCATCCAAGACCAGGAAAGCAAGCGTTATCGAAGCCCAATGCCAAGCAAAGCCCTAGACTACAAGTGAAGAAATTGGGTTAAACTAAGCCCAACATAGGTTGTCCACCAAAAAGGGGAAGTTCCCGTGATTGAAGGTTTATGGATATCCTACCCTAAGACGAGAGGGTTGGGCTTAGAACAAGACCCATCGGTGGATAAGATCACATCTTCATAACAAAAGGTGTACACGTTCGGCCTAACTCAAGGTAATGGGCCAAACCTAACGAGTCCAAACAAATTGGATCTTATTGTATGACAAAACCACAGATTGGGCTTCATATTCAAGGCCCAGAAAAGATGGGTTGAATCCAGAAAGCCTTACCGCTCTTATTCCGCAGCCTTTAGCACATAGCAGTCGACGCAGAAGAGAGCAGCCCTACAAAATAGTAAAACTTCCTTCCTGTGATGTTAGTATTCGTATTACATACACTGATGTAAGTGGAATCAATCACCTAAATGACATGATTCAACCGCCAGCGAGATTAGGAGCTTCCTGAGAAGAGTAAGTTGAATCATGTAAATAGCATGATTCCTCAGCTGAAGCATTGTTTAAACACTGAAAGAGTGATATTAGAATATACCTGAGAAGGAAGAAAGTTGAATCAGCAAAATGGCATGATTCAACAACTGATGAATTGTTTGTTGAATCATCCAATTCGCGCTCGCTCTAAAAAAGAGACTATCCAAAGTCTAAATAGAGAATCAACAAGAACTGCCATTTGCCAGAAAACTCTTCTTTCGATAATAAATAAATCCTTACACTCAAAGAGATTTCTAAAACAAACAATGGCTGGAGAATTCAGACTACACCGACTTTTCTCTGAAATAGAGAAAGAATAAAAATTTATACAGAAGCGCAAGGAACTCCTTAGAAGGTTATGGAAAAAACTTCCAAAAGACACTCCACTCAGGGAAGCAGAGCTCAGGCTCAAAGCCCTACGGGAAGAGCAGAACTCTCTTGTGAGAGAAATGACATTAAAACACCGAGGTAACGGAAGTTAACTCAACAGGAGGAATAATAAGAGGAGCACAGGGATCAAATTGAAGGAACAGGAGAGAAGAATAAGAATGAGTTTATTTTAGCCAATTGTTAGTTATATTTGAAATGTAGTGCCTGTTCTGTAAGCTCTCTTATAGGATCCCCCTTTGTTATTTTTTATAAAAAATATATAAAAATGAGTAATGTTCCGAAATCTTTTATAAAATGTTTATATCAAAACAAAACTCCCAGGATAAAATAAATTAGAGTTTCTAAATGCTTTGAATCAATATTCATTGGAGGTTATCATGGTGTATACACTTGGTAGTGTCGTAAATAGTGTACAATCAGAGTTTCCTGCTGTTCGCCTATCTACTCTGGTTGAGCATCTTGATTCCGAACGCATGCTCGTTTGATGAAAGATCGCAGGTGTGGCTGAAAATCTCTCTACCTCTCAAAGTCACCACTCTGTCCAGGTGTGGTGGTCAGAATCCCATCCTATCCACCCGGGCTGTCGTCACCACCTTCTTTTGTCCGATCCTTCTCCTTTTGAATGATCGTCACGCTTCTCTTGAGATCGAGATCAGCTTCCCAAGTCAGAACTAGAAAGAATAGCACCGCTGATTGACTTCATATGAGAAAATGGGATGATTCCTCAGGCTTTGTGGGGGTGCACCTTTGGTAGCAGCGGCATCTCTCTGCATCCCATTGAGACTTCTCTCCCCAGGGCAGGATCTTTCAACCTTTCATTCATTTCTTGATCCGGGAGCAAAGCCCTTCATCTTTCTCTTTTTGCTACTAATAACAGGGCTTCCCTTCACCACAAGATTGGAAGAATCGCTTGAGAGACAGTCCGCCCAACCTGTCAGATATTCCTGGACTCGCTTTGAACCAAAAGAGATGCTGCTTGATCCTAGTATGCTACTTGCGTAGTAGATCCTGCCATATCAAAGCGTCTTTCCCACTTGAGTGATTTGCGCTCGTCCGATTGACGATGAAGGGGCCCTTCTTGCTTAGTGTAAAAGTACTCAAATTGGCAATACGAACCTAATGGTTAGCTTTTGATGCCACCATAGGGGCTCTAGCTTACGACTATCAAAAAGAAGGCGATAGGGAAAGGCACCGCTAGATCGACTTTCAAAGTCCGGCTGGATGGGAATGATTTCCGGGGAAGAAGCCCCTGCTGCCATGCCTGCTCGATCTAAGGATCGAGACCTTTCTCGCGAAGATGGTCTTCTATAGTTTAATAAATCTCGACTTTAGAACAAAAAAACTTTCTTTCATAGGAAAGCCCAAAGATTCTTACACTCCAACTGAATCAATAGATGAAAAAAGGCCTGCAACTGGCGACCCACTGCAAACAGAACTAGAACTCCCACTGCATCTAAAGGAACAGGCTGAACCCACTGCTATAACTCCCCGGGACAACTGGATCAGTAAGGGGCATGCTCGAAAGCAGAAGGTACTTGAAGTAAGTGAACTCTCAAGAGAATTCGAACTGTCTGGGCTTACTTTAGCATTCGAAAGAAATGCATGCGCTTAGCTTTACAATTGGATGGGCTCACCTTAAGACAGGATGGAAATGACTAAAATCGAAGGGACATTATTTGCTCGTTGGTTTCTTGGCTTGTTAGCTCGGCCCTTATAAATATAAAAATGAGCTCCAAAGGGATTGGTAGAAAAAAGAGTCCACTCTCTTACGCTTGGTATGAAATGTAGTACTGCTAGTCTTGAACTACAAGCCATATGAAGGGCCTATGGTAAGCCTATTTCGACATATTCAATCAAGACCTCTGAGAACCCCAAAAGCTCTAGCCCTTTTACTACCGCCTAATGGTCTAAACTCTAAAATTTCCTTTCCTCGTATGAAACCTACTAGCGGATCGCTACTATGGAAGAAAACTAACTCGAATGGACTGCACCTAAAGACTGAAGCCCCGCTTATGAAAGAATAGAAAGCTTTGGGACTTATTCCTTCCCATAGGTGGATTATCCCTGCTCCCGTATCTGCCTACTTTAGCCTGCCTTGCGCTTTCTCACCTATTATACATATATATTCATCGGTTCGATTTCCCACATTCTAAAGATCCTGATCCAGATAGGGTGGCCTTCTTCGCTGACGCGTCACCGCTGAACGCTCAACCTTGCATCCTTAGGCAATCAAGCTTCGAAGGACTATATGAATAGGTCAGATTGCGAAAGCATAAGGGAATGTGACTCTCTTTCCACGGGCATTTTATGACTCTATAAATAATGTTATTCCCGGTAACCAAGGTGCCTACTCTTCCTAACGAGCCAGCTTATTTAGCATGGTAGGTCAATCAGGGGATACCCCAAAAGGCAGTCTCCAGAGACCTCTCAGTTGAGATCCAACCCGGCAAATGCTCTAGATCAAACGAAAAGGAGACCAGATAAGGAATCCCACATGAGGATGTTTTCAAATGCAATGGGCGCTTTCAGAAACAGCTTTCCCTTATTCTGTTATAGAATTAGATAAGGTTCCATCTAATATTGTATTAGTATGTCTCCATTGCCTTTATCAAATCAAAATAGACACTACGTAACTTTATTGCATTGGAATATACTATGACTATCCTATGGACCTCCCTTGTTAAGTGGATTCGACAGATTGCACATCCACAGTCCCAACTACTGGTGTCAATTGTCCAACCACTGATACAGGCTCTTTAGAAGCCTCATCGATCCCCTCATCTGTTTAGGACTTCTCTTCGTCTACCCGGTTCTCAGACCGCGTAACGAAGATTCTCCCGCTTTTGGTAACAGGGTTCGGACTATCTTCTTGTATCAATTTATCTACCTCTTACATCGTCCTCTTGCTCAAGATAGAATAGCTAGTATATGAGATTAGTTAGCAATCAGTATTCGTAAATAAGGAGACGGAACAGAAGCTATAGTCATAACATCGCCGAAAACAACCATCGACTGGCAAGCAGAAGAGCCAGAGGAAGAGCTACTTATAGCTACTAAAAACATCTCTACCTTGCTTCCTAGAGCCTATCACCGCAGGTTATGAAAGAATTAAAGGGGTTAGCAGCAGTTTCTCCTAGCTTCCTACTTCTAAAGTAAGCTACGACTGGGAATAGAGAGATGGTCTTGTTAGAAGGCTAGTAGTCACTCCAACATGGGATCTTCCCCGCTTCTTCCTGCCATTAGCTAACTCAAAAGCAAGAGAGACAGCTTGATCGGACCTCTCTCGTTGCCTTCATTCATGCTGGTTACAAAGACAAGGAGACTCATTAGAAGGAATCAGGCCCTTTGCTTTTTGAGCCTTGCCCATTCCCTGCCATCAACCACCTGTTCCCTTCTATTAAGAGCTCAAGAACAAGAATCAAACAGCCTTGCTTCATTGCCCTTGTCCTCTTTGTGAAAGAGAGGGATTAATAGATGGAAATAAGAGACGCGTCTCAGGTCTCTCGAGCCTTGTTACATCCGGTCTGCTCCAATCGCTTGCTTGGACCATTGTCAAAAACAGCTACAACCGATTCATCACAACAGCTATACACCGAAGGGTTGTTTTCTTCTCCTTCCCTTTCCTTCTCCCCCTGAATCAGAGCTTATTTTAAAATTGCGTCTTTCCCGTTTTTCTGCGTTCTGTTCTATGCTTGCTATCTGCGCAATCAGTCATTGCCTCTCTGAACTTATCGTAAAAGGTCACTCACTGTCAAGGGAGCCACTTTCTTCGGGCGGCAAGTCTTTCCCATCATTCGGAGTCAACGACAGCTCGGGCTTCTTGATGGGAGCATTCCGAGTCCACCACAGATGATTGAAGAAAGATCGACTAGAAAAGAAGATACTACTACAAAGACATTAGTGAAAAATCCAGCTAAGACTCGATATGTACAGCTTCTTTTCCTCCCGTTGGATAGAGGAAACAAAAGTCAGCTCGACCAACCCTTGCTTGACCCGCTTACCTATGATCGGCTAAATCTTTGATCCCGTCTGATGAAACCGAAAAGAATCTTGTTCTGACTGTCCCTCTTACGGGTAACTCTTTTTTCAGGCAGACCGAGAGGAGAGAGAGAGGGATGAACTCAAGGTAAGAAGTACTGTGCCAATAGAAGGGGAAGCAGTTAGAGCCTGCGCAAAGTTGGCAAATAATGGTGCATCAAGAAAAGGTATCGAACTGTGGAATTATGTCTCATTATTACATAAGTATTTTTTCAAGGGTTTTGTAGAGTGAAAAGAAGAAAATGGCACATTTCAATTCTGCTCTCGAAGGGCTTTTAGAAGAGGGGCAACAGTGAAGATAACGAGACCGTGTCTATGGGGTCTTAGTAAGAATCTGTTGCAAGCAAATGCATGTGAGGGGGGAATGCCCGCATTAAGATTTAAAACTTGTCGTCTACTTGAAGGAAATGTTTGGAACAGGAAACTTACAATAATACAACGCCGCATTCTTCGAAGATTGAGGAACAAGACGAGATCTATTAAGAGAATGATTTATTCTCGAAAAAATCTGAATAGTTACATCCAATTACAAACTACACGAAAGTTGCCCCTTTTTCATGGAGATTTACCCATCACAGAGATGCATAGAGGAACAGAACGAACTTCATATATCCCTTTTCCACTCAATCCAGAAACAAGATCGGACGTTATTCCGGTTCGTCTCCATTTTAGTGAAACTCTTCCTCAAGCAAGGCAGCCGATAAGTCATCGAAGGCTTTGTGTGAATCATGTAATAGTCAGCATTACTTCTTTTCAAGTTTCCCAAGGTGATTTCATATCTTTTCAAGAAAATGATGCTAGAATCTATTCAGAAATAAGGAGATCCTTCTATATCGAAATTTCAGTTTCTAAAATCATAGGAAAATTCCGGGATATACCGCTAAGAATGTGGAGAAGAAACAAAACGGAATGGTTCCGCTTACTTAAAACTAAGAGGGGATGCCGCCTACTACTGAAAGACCCGTTTTTGCAACAGTTGCGTTCTTCTATGCAAGACACAGACTTAGAAAGAACAAAGAAGTTTGGATCCGAAAAAGTATGCTTAGGCAGTTCTTTCGCTGAGCACAAGAGAATAAAGAGGAATTTTTATCATGAAAAATCCATATTATTATCGAAGAGAAGGAACGAAAAAGTATGCTTAGACAGTTCTTTCGCTGAGCACAAGAGAATAAAGAGGAATTTTTATCTTTTAAAATTTTTCTTATTATCGAAGAGATGGAACGAAAAAACCCTAAATCTTACTACTAGAAGTCCTATAGTTTACAACTCTTCTTTCTATAGTAATTTGACCTCTTGCTCCACCCATCAGTCTTCTATGAGGAGAAAAATAAAAAGCTCTTCCCTATCTACTCATTATTCGGAGGTGAATCATAGAACACTAAAAGCTGTGCTATCTTATGGACCTAACATACGTCACATCCCTCACGTGCGCCAAGAGCACATTCGATAGCATCCTCTTAAGGTAAGGTTTAAAGATCCAAACCTTCTTCTTCTTAGCGGAAACGCACGTGGCCAAAACATCTAAAGATCGGCATAGTCGCTCATAGGGGCATATCTCTCCGGATAGAGGATAGTCTATATCTTGATTCACTATTTCCATTTTTCTTTTTATATTTCTTTTTTTTCACTTTGACAGCGGTACTCTTATCAGCTGCTGGGGAAAGGGAAAGAATACTAGAATCTTACTGTATCTTCTTTGCTCGATCTCACCATCTTGTTTGTTCTCTTTGCGCGCTTCACTTTATCTAAAAAGGGGTTAGTACGATATCTTTATAACAAAGGGACTCCCGGTTCAATTCAATGATTGTAATGTAACTTAGTAGCTCCCACAGATAGAAGAACCCCATCATTGGGATGCCAAACGATGGGTTAAGCTCCTACCCATCACGTTGATTGGCTTAACGTGCCAAAGCGCGCGCTATATAAGTATTTTGCATTGGATTTAGGGAACTTCCCCAACTCAGCTTAAACTTCCGGTAAGCCAACTTTTTTATTTATGTTTATGGCAATAGCCGACGATTGAGCAAGAGCGGATTATTCGACAGCAGGAGCAGAAGATCCATCAACAGCGAGATATGAAATAGCCATTGGCGGCCCCTGAAGCTAATAAATAAGTCTAACTACTACCCCCCTTTCTTTACGCCAGAGGTGGCTTCTTCCCAATTAACCTAGTTGCCACTTGTCCTTGTGGCGCGGAAGGCTTTTGCCGTGCTTTACTCTCAAGCAGAGAGCCCATTAAGGCGGAGAAAGATAGACCAAAGTAAACTTTTATCTAAGAAGGGCTCAGCAAGAGCATCTGTTGAGGCGTCAGCGAGCGATTAAGCAATGGCAGACTCCTCCGACTGCAAACTATTCGATGGCGGATGCTTAGGCAAAAGCAGGAGATTATACTACATCAACTATCATGGCATCCGAGGAAGCGATAGCAGACTAACAAGCTGAAAAGTGATCCCGCTGTACCCGATCTCCCAGCACTGACATTGAGAGAAGAGTGGAACGGGACTAGCTTGAGATTATAGGGGACTTCCCTAGATACTTCTAAACTCATATCGGAGCAAGGTTTTCACAATCCTACTGAGACCGCGAAAAGCAATACCCGCATTAATAACCGGTCATTCTCTAGGTTGATTCTTCTAAGGCATCCGGAACTGATTCTAAGGAATTCTCAACATGAGCTACGAAACCACAAAAGCAAGAACGATCGAAACGAGCTCGAATACGGGACTCGTTAGGGAACAGATGCTTTTCCTGTCTTTCGAGGGGTTGTTGCTAACCCAAACAAGAAAATATGTACATCGGGATGGAAATCAATGGGCGCAGGCAGCGGATATCACCGCATTTCTCACATGTCATTATCGACAATCGGGGGTTGACTTTCTGTAACTCGACCGAAGAACAGGTAGGACTAGCCTCAGCCGCTCTTCGAGGGGTTGCTTAGCCGGGATGGAAGGCAGCCGGAAAGCGAGTTTTCTGTTACTAAGACAGCATCAAAGAACCGTCAGTCGTTCATTGGATAGGAAATCTGGAATGGAAAGTACAGCAGTCGCTACTAGAATCTCAAACAAGAACCGAGATGAACTCGAAGACAGAACCCTCCAGTCTAGGCTTCTTCCCTTTTATAGCTGTTCCCCCCTATTGATTCCCGATACCCGCTCCTTGGCACTAGTGAATTGCTATCAGAAGTCGCTATAATCAATGTATCGAATTCCTAATTCGAAGAATCGGTCGGTCTAACGACTTCTTATTAATGCTATCCGCCAAAAAGTTGGAAACTCAATAGCTAGCTTCCCTGCTTCCTTTCCTTCCCTTGAAGCAATTCCTCGAACAACAG